CTTCTTTTATTCCTGTTGGAATCATTCAATTCATTAGATACTGATCCAATATCAAAAAGGTGTCTGCTCCTATTTCTTACCCATCTTCTTTCATCCCTATATGACCCAGTATTTGGTTCAATCAGAAATGATTCTATCATTGATGTATCTGCAATTCAATATGAATGGATATATCCCACATATATCTTCCTCTCCCCCTCTCATTTTGACCGCCCAATCCGTAATACTGGAACGGTCGATATTTATTCTTTTTTTTTTTTCTTTTCGTCCTAGCTCTCCCCTTTCCGAATGAAACCAAAAGAATGTCTCATTATGATCTGGATTGCATCCTTATCTTATGCTCTTATGCTTAGGTCCGATCCGCTATCAAATTTTATATTATATATTATTATATAAAATGATAATATTTAATGATAATATTAATATAATGAATAGAAAAAATGTAAATATAATTATATAAAAATGAAAGAATAATAATATTATTCAAATAAAATAATAAGATTCATATTCATAGCGAAGATCCGAGCAGCTTCCTGAATTCATATGCACTATTTATGTTATGTTTATGTGAGCCTGCTTAGCTCAGAGGTTAGAGCATCGCATTTGTAATGCGATGGTCATCGGTTCGATTCCGATAGCCGGCTTTCTCTATTTGTTTGTTCGATTTTTTCCATGATCGATAATGTCTCCTTGAGATCAAGGAATATTGAAAAGACTCCTCCCTTTTCTCCAAATGCCGGGTCACCAATCTATTATGTTATGTCGCGGGAACTTCCAACTATGAATAAAAAACTAATTGGAGCAGTTAGATCTCTACAGAATAAATCATGAAAAGGATCCTTACTTCCCATATATTATATACAAAATATACAAACAAATCCTTGCCATATATACAAAATAATCCGGACATTGATACAATTCATCTCATTTCTCTTTCTAGTACTTCAGTGGGTTTATATCGTTTAGTTCAGTTTTAATTTAGGTTTATTCTATAAAATGAAATAAAATTCAAATAAGGAGTCTTTATGTCTCGTTACCGAGGGCCTCGTTTCAAAAAAATACGCCGTCTGGGGTCTTTACCGGGACTAACTAGTAAAAGACCTAGATCCGGAAGTGATCTTAGAAACCAATCGCGCTCCGGGAAAAGATCTCAATATCGTATTCGTCTAGAAGAAAAACAGAAATTACGTTTTCATTATGGTCTGACAGAGCGACAATTACTTAGATATGTTCGTATCGCCGGAAAAGCCAAAGGGTCAACAGGCCAGGTTTTACTACAACTACTTGAGATGCGTTTGGATAACATCCTTTTTCGATTGGGTATGGCTTCGACCATTCCTGGAGCCAGACAATTAGTTAACCATAGACATATTTTAGTTAATGGTCGTCTAGTAGATATACCAAGCTATCGCTGCAAACCCCGAGATATTATTACTACGAGGGATGAACACAGATCCAGAGCTCTGATTCAAAATTCTATTGATTCATCCCAAAAAGAGGAATTGCCAAAACATTTGACTCTTCACTCATTGCAATATCAATATAAAGGGTTAGTAAATCAAATAATAGATAGTAAATGGGTCGGTTTGAAAATCAATGAATTGCTAGTCGTAGAATATTATTCCCGTCAGACTTGAACCTAACTATCATTTTTTTTTTTTATTTTGCCCCCCTTTTCGCTGAAGGAAATAGATTTAAGGGTTTTGATAAGGAATAGAGAATTTCTTCTATCAAATTCAAAATCCAATAAAAAAATCAAAAGAAGGGTCTTACTGTTGGAATCATGGTAGTTGGAATGATGGTATCAATTGGTATTTAATACATTGTTTGTGGTCGGTAACGTTGGTGAATTAGTAGGTGAAGGTACGGAAAGAGAGGGATTCGAACCCTCGGTAAACAAAAGCCTACATAGCAGTTCCAATGCTACGCCTTGAACCACTCGGCCATCTCTCCTCCATAATCTTATGATTATGATCCAGAAACCAAGTAAATAGCGAATCATTCATATTATTGCAGTACAGGTACGACCAATCAATTATAAATAGAAAACCTTTCCTCAAAGAAATCAAAGAAAGGTCTTCCTTCGAGGCTCGGGGGATCAAAAAACAAACCATTTTTCTTGTTAAAAACATGAAAAACAAAACATATATTCATATTTGTCAAGACGATGATCCCGTCTTATTCCTATTTACATAGGAATTACAGAATGACTTTCCAGTTTCATATTTCTCAACAACAACTCCTCTCATGAGCTATCCCATGGATCTATTACAAATTCCTGAATCGTCTCCTATGAATTGGATTTTTCTATTTTCTATTTTCTGGTGTATACACGCTATGCACCCAAAATGGGTGGTTATTCTATTTTCATCATGGAATGATTATTCCATCCTTTTTTCTGGTTTGATCATAATCCAATAAAAATTTTTCGAGTTATCAGAATCTGTAGGAAAAATTCCTTGATTATTCAACTTTGATGAAGATGAAATAGTCCCATCCGTTGGTATACTACTCAATTGGAATGAAATTGAATCGTATTCAAATATTTCCTACCTATCCCTGCCCAAAGCAAAAGGGCCCATTTTAGTGGAAAGCCCACATCTTTTTTTTTTTTTAGAATTAGTCCATTTTTATGTCATTTCGTACTGTACAATTCCTTTGTTTGTGGGATCATTTTACCACGAGAGGTAATGAGAAGAATTCGAAAATGGATTGCTAACTATGTCTAGATCTCGTATAAATGGAAATTTTATTGATAAGACCTCTTCAATTGTAGCCAATATCTTATTACGAATAATTCCGACAACTTCAGGAGAAAAGGAGGCATTTACCTATTACAGAGATGGTGCGATTTGATTCTTTTTTTTTTTTTACTGACCACTCCCATTCTTACGAGAAAGAGACTCGGGATGGAAAGAAAAAAGATTATTGAAATAAACCTAACGCTTAGTGAAGGTGAAGTTTGGAGATAGAACAATTCCTTCTATCGTGTATCCTCGATTGATGCAGCCTCAGATGCTTCAATTGTCGATTCTAGTATTGAGCGAAAGGTTACACCTATAGGTTCTGTATTGCAGGTTAATCCTACTCCACCAGTACCAATAGGCAGCATAGGGGAAGAAGCACTACACCTAGGAATCAACAACACGAAAACTTTGTTATTTGTTATAAATTAACCCTTTTTCTTTATCGGGATCGGGACTAACAAGAATGGTTGGGACAACAAACATCCATCTCGTTCGTACTTTGGATACCCGTAGAACCATCAAAGATCGTTGAAGTGACTAATTCCTGGAAATATGGGGCGTTGAAGACAAAGAAATCGTTAGAGTTACCATTTCTATCTAGGAAGAACACGCTTAGTGTTAGTGTTAAGAAAAGACCTCTTACAGGAAGGCTGGCTAGAGATTTCTTGTAAAAACACCAGCCCCTGTCAGTTCATAATAATAATATTTCAATTTTTTTGATTCCATGGATGATATTCCCCCTATTACTATGCACCGAAGGGAGGAGCCGTATGAGATGCAAATCTCACGTACGGTTCTGTAACGGGGATTCTTTGATTTGAATAGAATGAACGACCGTAACGGATGTCAGCTCAATCCGAAGGAAATTATGCGGAAGCTTTACAGAATTATTATGAAGCTACGCGACCAGAAATTGATCCCTATGATCGAAGTTATATACTCTATAATATAGGTCTTATTCACACAAGCAACGGAGAACATACGAAGGCTTTGGAATATTATTTCCGGGCACTAGAACGAAATCCATTCTTACCACAAGCTTTTAATAATATGGCCGTGATCTGTCATTACGTGCGGCTATCTCGACTATAGAAAAGAAAGAAGGAAAGAAAGATCAACCCTGCTAGTAAATATGAGAGGAAAAAAAATAGGCTTTCTACATATGCATCGTCCAAAGGGACGATTTTTATAAGCTGTAGCAAAGAAAGAAACTTCATAGGAGCCGAGATATGAAGAAATAGGTACGGCCTATATACTGGATTCTATGGATAAAGGATCTAATTGATAGAGTAAGCACCGTAAAGATCAATTAGTGAGGTTTTGTGCCGATACAATAAGGCCTGCTTATGCTTACTTATGTCATGATATGAGATAAAAGTTAGGAATCCACTTATGTAATAGAGTCGATCCACTAAAGTATTGAGCAGCGGTGTAGCATCAGATCCCAAAGATAGTAAGTCCTTTCTTTCTTATCGAGGAAAGTCTTTTTCAAAGATTCTATAATCCATTTCTATACGAAACCGAGATAGTTACCTTTCAGAAAACTCTAACAATATAGGGAGGAAATACCTATGCTTTATTTTTCTGAAGGTGGGAGAAAAGAGAAAACTGATTTTTGATCAAAATGAGAGTTTGAAACTCATGGAATTCACCTCTTCTGGTTATTTGTTTAACCCGAGACAATGGGATAGATTTACGAGAAATCTCATTCCGTTAACGTTAAATAGAGTGGATTAAGATGGGACACTAAAAGAATTGATTGCTGAGCCGTATGAGGTAGGAAACTCTCAAGTACGGTTCTAAGGGAAGGAATTGACCCACCTATTCCGACCGGGGAGAACAGGCCATTCGGCAGGGGGATTCTGAAATTGCAGAGGCTTGGTCCGATCAAGCTGCTGAGTATTGGAAACAAGCTATAGCGCTTACTCCAGGTAATTATATTGAAGCACAGAATTGGTTGAAGATCACGAGGCGGTTCGAATAAGAACACTCTCTTTTTTAATTCATTATAATTGTTTGTGTTTGTTGGATCCATTAATCAAATGATCGTTCTTCCGGGAAGATCCAATTAAGGAATTTCATTATATCCCTTTTAAGATTGTTCTATTTCGTCTGGTACTTCTCTGGTATTTCATAGGGATAAACGATACCGATACAATACAGACTAGATTCCTTTCTCTTATCGATTACTAATAAAGCTAATACTAATAAAAGAGAAAAGAGACTTTCAAATGGCTAAAATAAATATTGGGA